GTAGTAAAACTTGACCCGTTGACCCCTTGGCTTTTCCGGCGATACGAACGTATTTAAGTAATTGTCGTTCTGTAACACCATAATGAAAACGCAATTTTTGTTTTTCTTCTAGGCGAATACGATATTGAGATTTTTTTCCGGAGCGTGGTTGGTTTCTAAGATCGCTTCCGGCCTTAGGCCTTTTATTAGTTAGTCCCGGTAAAGCCCCCAGGCGGCGTATTTTTTTGAAACGAGGTCCTCGGTAACGCGACATAAAGACTCCTTATTCTTAGTTAGAATAGAAATTTATTTTATTCTTGTTTTTTTTGAAAATTATATTTTACAGAATAAACCTAAAATGGAACCGAACTAAATGAAGCGAAGTTTGCCGAAGTAGTGTATTTTTACTATAAAGTTAAAGTACAATAAAAAAGAATGAGATAAATTGGATAAATATTCAAACTTCTATTTTCTACTATTATTTTATTAAATACTTATTTATTATTATTTATGAATTATTACTTTATTTACATATATTATTTATATATATATTATTTATATTTAAATATTATTCTCTATATACTATATCTATATACTATATATATATAATAGATATAATAGATATAATAGAGATTATAGATTAGATATAAATAATAAGAGATCGAATCGAAATAGTAAATATATAAATAAATAATAAATATAGTAAATATATAAAAAATAGAAATAGAATTATTAAATATATATAAATAAAGTATATGATCTTTTTCAGGACATAGTTAGGAGTTCCTAGAACTTAAATAACTTCAACTTAACAAATTGATGGATTTTTGAAAGAGGGAACACATTTTTTCAATATTCTTTAATTTCAAAGAGAAATTATCAATTTTTCAAGATTTTTATAAAAAAATGAAAAAGCCGGCTATCGGAATCGAACCGATGACCATCGCATTACAAATGCGATGCTCTAACCTCTGAGCTAAGCGGGCCTATATATATATTTATATTAGAAATTTTCTATGCATAAGTATTCAATATACTATATTATATTCTATTGTTTATTGTTTTTAGAATTTCTTTTAGAAACATGGAAAAATAGAAGTTCCAAATTTCCAATAACTAATACCAATAACTAATAAATATAAATATTCATAGAACAAAACTATTTCTATAGTGATATAGAATTTCGATTTCTTTATCACAATTCGAAATTCAGATACAATTCGAATATTTCGTATAGTCCAATTCGATAGTGAATCTTAACTCTTTTTCGCCGGTAAAATTGGCTTTTTATTTTGAATTTCCATGACGTTGGAAATTCTTTTTGTTACACTTCTATATAGTCTCTATCCTATATCTCTAGATTTTGAATTAGTTAATTACTTATAACTAATCAGATATTCTTCAGCTTTCACTCGTAAAGGGGAAAGTTAAGAAAAAAGAAAGAATCGATCCTTCAAGTATTAAAGGGGGAATTGGAAAAATAGCAGGAAGAAAAACATATATATATTATAGGGTATATGTCAACCTATATTGAATTGCCGATACAGAAATGATAAAATCCAATTTGATTGGATCAAATATGGGTAAGGAAAATACTTTTTTCAAGATAGTAATCGCTATCTAAAAAATGCAAGGATTTGGGTAGAAATGAAAGAAAAAAGGAATGATAGAATCATATGATTCGAATCTCAAAATACAAGGAAGGGGGATATGGCGAAATCGGTAGACGCTACGGACTTAATTGAATTGAGCCTTGGTATGGAAACCTACTAAGTGCTAACTTTCAAATTCAGAGAAACCCTGGAATTAATAAAAAAGGGCAATCCTGAGCCAAATCCTCTTTTCACAAGACAAAGGTTCAGAAAACGAAAAAGGGATAGGTGCAGAGACTCAACGGAAGCTGTTCTAACTTGGCTGCATTGGTAGAGGAATCGTTCCATCAAAACTTCCGAAAGGATAAATCTATCTATAAGGAAAAATCTATCTATTGAATATTATATCAACAGATTAGATGGTGCACATCTGTATTTTGTATTTGTATTTTTTTATATGAAAAATGGAAGAATTGATGTGAATTGATTCCACATTGAAGAACGAGTCGAATATTCATTTATTCATTCACCAAACATCAAATCATTCACTCCATAGTCTAATAGTTCTTTTATTTTAAAGAATTAATTAAGCGGACGAGAATAAAGATAGAGTCCCATTCCACATGTCAATACCGGCAACAATGAAATTTTTAGTAAGAGGAAAATCCGTCGACTTTTAAAATCGTGAGGGTTCAAGTCCCTCTATCCCCAAAAACGCCTATTTGACTCCCAATTATGCTATCCCCCCTTTTCTTTTAGCGGGCCCTAATCCCTTTACTTATTCTTTGCCAAACGCATTTTGGCGTAATAAACGATTCTCTCTTATTGCATATGATATAGAATACATATCCAAATTAAGCAAGGAATCCCGATCAAAAGTTACTAGCATTACCCCTACTGAGACTTGGAAAGTCGTTTTTTTCAAAAAA